ATAAAATCTGCTAACTCGATCTGCTGAAGCCCAGAGTTGAGGGCCATCCAGGCGATAATACTGTGGCTTGGGGATATTCAATTTCTTCCGAACGATGCCTGCTGCATAGTCGACCTTAGGATAGGTCTGCCTAATGAGGTTCCAAGCTGTTTTGGAGAAAAAAATTTCCATCCGGGCTGAGAGACCAAACGACCCTGTCTTCAACAGGGAGAAAAAAAAGAGTTAATACAGGGCAATCTCTTGCATTAGACACTGTCCAGCCATTCTGCGGCTAGGAGGAAGGGTCCAATGCAATGCCCATTTTTTATTAAATGCTTACTAGAGCATGGTCCGGGAGACCTCTTTCCCTTATAACAGTGACCTCGTACCTGTAGCTGATCGGGCCATTTCTAAGCCACGGACAATGCCACAGCTTCGTGCTTTCGCCATTACAAATCTGACACTTTATAGTATTAGCCACATCTTCCCTTACCGACACTCCTCTAAGACTAAGATCAGTCGGATGGAAGCTTAGCCACCCAAATAGAATGTCTCCAGAGATATCTCAAATTAACCCATTGAGTCCAAATGGACCCATTATCATTAACTACTCTCCGGAAAAGCTTTAACATGGCAGTCCTATTCCAGCCCTCAATTGTTCTTAAACCCAATCCACCTTCATCCTTCGGTCTACATTGGACCAGCTGATCGTATGGATCTTATAGGTGGGTTCGGGGCCTGACCAAAAGAAATACCGAATGCTCAATGAAATGGATTTCTATATCTTCTCCGGAAGCTTGAAAGCGGACGACCAATAGATGTGAAGGCTTGCAAGCACTGAGGTCTGCAAGCCTTTCATGACAGCAGCCTTCTTTTCTTTTCCAATTGCTAATTTGGCGATTGAACTTGTCCAAGAGGGGGAGACAGTCAGAGTGTCTCAATCTGGTAGATACTAGGAAAAAAACCAGTATTTGAGAGGGAGCTGCACCTCACGGAAGCCAAGAGTACGAATGATTTTGAGTTTGACTTTTTAACTGGTGGCCGAGAATGATAGGGAACATTTGGCTTTATTAATCCAAAGACCCGCCTAGCTGTGAAACTAATTCAGCACTTGGTTGATGGCCAACGCATTACGCACGGAGCTCTCCGCGAAAATGAGCACATCAGCATATATTATATGAGAAAGATAGAGTTTATGAAATCTTCTTGAATGGGTGATCCGCTTGTTGTTTACTTCCCTGTTAAAAAGCTGGCTGAATATATAAGGGTAAAAAGATAAGCTCTAAGAAACTTGTATCAATCAAACCGCGGCCCCCCCTGAAGAAGCTAGATGGAGATCCGTTAATCATAACTGCAAATGACACTATGGAGATACATTATCTAATCTATCTTACCTAAATTGAAGGAAACTTAAAGGATTCAAGGGTATTGAGGACAGCATCCCAAGGTACTGACGTGACTCGACCCTTGGGAGAGGTGCTTTAGCAACTCGACTGAAAAGGAGAGGATAAGAAAAAGCCAACTTGAAGTTCAGTTACTTGCCTTCCCCATTCTTTCGAAGTTGCTAGCATTCTCTCTCCTTTGCTCCAAGGGAATCTGTAATAGTAAACCACGCACAGATGCTAGGAATGAAGCCAGCCAATGCCCCTTACATTACAAGAAGATCGCTAGTAGAAGAAGATACCCACACCCACGGCCAGAGAATAGGCGAATAGGGGAAAAACATGAATAGGGCTTTTTGAAATAAATAGGGTTTGCGCAATTCCATTTATAATAGAATGCCGTCTTTAGCAAAAGCAAAGGAGGAATGATCTACGAATGCCGGGCATGATGTATTAGTATTACCCGAGCTAAGTGCGCTGTTTTCAGAACAAATGCACAGTGAATCTACGAAGTCTTCCCCTTAATGTTAATGTCCTAGAGCAGGAGAGAGTTAATCAACGAGTAGCCCTCTGTCAATCTCTGATGGCATCAAATCCGCAAAGTGACAAATCAAAATATGAGAATCAACAGCAGTCTCAGTAGGAGTAGCACGTTTTCGACCAGGCTTAGGATAACCGATTCTTATTTATCAAGCCCTTCTGTAACAGAACTAGTACCGCTTACTTTGACAACAGGGGATGATTTCACAGTGACTTTATCTGTAACACCGACAATGAACTCACTAGAAAGTAAAGTTATCTGTCCCAGAGCCTATGATTGCAAAGAACGCATTCCTCCTAACCAACATATCGTTTCTCTCGAACTAACATATCATCCAGCTTCTATCGAACCAACGGCTACGGGTTCTCCCGAAACAAGAGATCCCGATCCTTCTGCATACGCATAAGCCGTTTCATTCGCCGAAGCATCAGTCTCAAGATCCGAATCCTATGAATCAACTGGATCAATATTCGCAACCGATGCAACATCTGATTCTTTTATGGTTTTGGTTGCTGGACCTTTCTCCGCCACCGTCTTTTCATCTATCAGTTAAATCAGTTGACCTTTCTCTCTTCTCTTCTTCTCCTCCTTTCTATTTCTTCTCTTAAATCTCTTCTAGGGTTAACAAATTTGGTATCAGAGCGTAGGTTACGCAATGGCACCGAAACCAGATCCCACTGTTCTTCCTGATCTTCAGGAGAAAACGGCGATCCTGGGAACCCAGATCGAAATGATAACCCAAGCCATGACAACACTGGAGTCTCGTGTGACAGATCTGCAGCAAGAAAGCAACGACCATAGGACTTAGGTCAGGGAAGCTCTAGACAAGTTGTTGAAGAGGGATTTGGGAGATGAAAACAGGCCGAAACCCACTACCAACAAGATGATAGCAACAGGCGAGCAGCACAAGGGAGAGGTCTCGACGAGCCTCTTCCACGATTAACGGTTCCTCCGAGACAAGCTCCCAACGGAAAGAGCTCACTTTGGCTTGATAGCTTTGATGTAAGCGAATGCGAGTACAGGGAAACGAGACAGCTCACAACAAAGCTTAGGCTCACTTCTGACCGAAAGTCCAATTCAATCATTCAAAGCTCTCACAGCACTGATTTCCGACGGAAACTACAGACCTTCGTCACAGAGAAACTTCCAGGAAGATGGAGGGTTCTCGTACTCGCTTGGCGGGGATGAAGTAAACCCTCTTTCTGAGCAGCTATCGAGCCTATTAGCTTCTTGCCCGCATCCCAAAGTACGATTCCCCCGGACAACCACAATAGTTACTCAACTAAGAAGCAAGTCCTTCAAAGAGACAGCTTGACTTACCTTTTCTCCCTAGATGGAACAACTCAACTCCTTACTTAGATTTCAGGGGGTTAAGGTAGTTGACTTTCTGGCTGATAAATCAGGTAACGAAGCCTAAGATTTAGATGACTGATTAGATTACTAGTTTGTTTAACTGAGGTTCCCCGCCTAAATCCCATATCTTAAAGTCAAGACTATAACTCAACAGCAAGCTGCCTTTACTTGGCTTCAAGTCCCATAAGAGAAGGAAGAATAGCTGGAAGCTAGAGAGTAGCTGCCTAGCTACAAACTAAAAAGCCTGGTGAAAGGAAGGCCTTTTCCTTACTTAGCTTAGAGTCCCAAAAGGTGTTATAAGCTGGAAGCTAAGAAGCTAGTCGTTTATGAGTAGGAGTTCCCATCGGTCCAGAACTAGAAGTCAACTCAAAACCGCTAAAAGGACCTATTATTTGCATTCTCCTATTAGGATCTATTATTCTAAAGTACCATTGGAGCTCCTTTTTCCGACAACAGATCGGAGATTTTACTTTCTCAAGTCATACATCTTTTGTTCAGCCAACAGTGTTCCGCTCTACTTATTATTACTTACTAGCGCCCTTCACTTCAACTCATACATACTACTTTTTGACTTCCAGCTTATTCCCAAATCAAAGCTACTTGCTTATAAGAGAAGAGCAAGGTGCGTAGCTGGCTTGTTAAAAAGCATGGAAAGGTATCCAGAAAGCACAGTAACAGCTATGATATAGGCACCCTCTCACCTAATACCCACCACTACTAAGGATTGAAAGTAGCACAATCGGCTATAGAACTCCAGATCTACGAATAGCCAGAGCCTAGCTTGATTACTGGAACTAAACAGCAAGCTGCTCCTACCTTACTTATCGATAAGGAGTACAGGGACTGAGTCGACTTCTTTTAGTTCTCTTTCCCCTAGCAGCCTTTCCTTCTTGCTTAGAGCTTCTATTCTTTTTGCATTGCTCATCATTCTACTCAAAAGAAGACGAAGGCTACTTTCGGGACATTGGTTGCAGCGATTTGTAGACCAATAGCAAAAGCAGCAACGATTCGATGCTCTCTTCCTCCAAGAGCGCATTCAAGGTCTAATGAAATTCCCGGATCGAGCATTCCTGGCTAAGTTATTCACTGATTCAAGATTTCCGGTCCACGGTAACCGATATCTCTATTAAGCAGCATACACATTGAGTCAACTCTGTTCACTCCGAGGCCATTCAATCAAGGAGATAAGCGCTGATATTCCGATCTGCCTAATTCGTCGAGTCTTCCGTCGGCGAAGTTTTTCATTTCAAAATAAAGTGGAAACTAAGGACTGGGCTAAGTCTTTCATTTCCTCTATGTGAGGAATGGAATTCGCCCTATAGATCAAGGAGAGTTTCAGCATAGATGAAGTAGTGCCCTGGTAGCTCTTCCAAGGGCTGGTGCTTTCCTTCCCTCCCGGACGAGAAGGGTAGGTTTTGAATCCTGGCTCTCTTCTTTCTTCTGGTTGGCTTTCCCACAGTCGATTCAAGAGCAAGCAAGAGAGAATATATGTATTTCTTTCAAGCCAGGGCAAAGGCATATTTCGACTAGCTAACTTCCCTATTCTATCAAGACATTCAGAGATGCTTCTTCTCCCTTACTGCGCTTAGGCCCATTCCTAATCTTATTGCTAAGGCTGCACCTAAAGCACCAAGAGCCACTCTATTCCGTACTGAAGGAAGTCGCTTATCTCTGCTCTTAATGCTTCTCATTCCTATTATCTGTAAGCGGGAGCGGGCTACCCAATATAGTTATAAAACTAACTCCCTCTCCTTTCAGACGATATTTAAACCTCTCCAGGGCTCCGAAAGGACTCTAAGCGCAAAGGAATCTTCCGACGAGGCGTTCGAGGGGCTAGAATAGGGATTGATTTCCCCACCAGAAGCTTTGTATAGGAGAATACTAGATAGAAGGCTACTAAGACAGAGCCCAATCTTTATACGTATTAAAAAAAGATATAAAGAAAAAAAAAAATGAAAAGCATTTTTATAATAAAAAGTAGAAAGCTCAATTTCTTATGAAATTTCATACATATAAAACGAAATACCAAGAGAAAGTGAAAAAAACAAATTCAAAATATTACTAAATTTTTACCTGTTGGCATTATAGCGCTTCCTTCTGATCCTAGTCCGCAAAAAAACCGGTCAAAGTCCCTAACATCCCAAAAAGAACAGGTGCCAATTTAGCTATTACGGAAATCAAATTTTTCATAATTTCGAGTGTGATCAGAAACCTAAAATCAGACAATGACAGAGCGGCCAGTGATTGAGTGATAGATTTCTCGACGTTCGGAGAACGCTCGACCGAAGAAATGAGTAACTAACAAGGAAGATTTTTTCCCCAACTTTCTTTATTAACGGGCATTTTCGGGGACTAGCCCGCTTCTTCATTACTCAAGAGGGCGGATTGCCCGGTCCTCTTTTCATGTGGAATCATGAAAAGATCGTATCCAAGCCTGCCTCCACTTTCTTATGTGAAAGAGGTGCTTGCTTTATGAGACTGAATGGAAACCTTCTTTCTTCGATCAGAATACGAATAAGATCAAAAAGGCCATCATTGGGGCAAACAATGCAATAGCTTCGGTTAGAGCAAAGCCCAAAATGGCATAACCAAATGATTGTTTAGCCAATGATGGATTTCGCGCCACAGAGTGGATCAAAGAACTGAAGACGTTTCCAATACCGATAGCAGCTCCCGCTGAAGCAATTGTAGCAGCTCCGGCACCTATTGATTTTGCACCTTCTAACATCTCGGGTTGATAATTCTACTCACGCTTTGTCATTCACTTATCTTATATCTTATTGATTCCTCGTCGATTCTTACCCTCGTTCCTTTGATCTTGGACATCTCACTTGGAATGCATTCTTTGCGATCTTGTACCCACGGAGTGGTAGACTGAAGACCAACTTAATCTCGATAAAGATAAGTACAAGCAAGTAGATCATTCGACGTCAGAGGGAATGACTCGTAGCTAGGGTCCCATCTCTCTTTGATTATTCAATTTGATCCGTCTTCGTCTTCTCTTATGAAATTGATAGTTTGTGAGATCGATTACTCATAAATGCTGCCCTTCTCTTATATACGAGAGCACCAGATACGCCATGGATGATACATATGATTTCACTTATCCCAAAAGTGAAGATCTTATTCGTATTCTGATCGAGGAAAGAAGGCGAGCTAGTTCAACTCAATGACAACCTCTAGGGCCAAGCCTATGGAAAGCTTTTCCAATCTCCTTCCGCATTCTTTCCTTTAATATGCTTGTATCACATACCAATAAGACATAGGAGGATCCGATAGATTTCAATCACATACCAATAAGACATAGGAGTTCGTTCCGAACAGATAAGATGATAGTTGGCTATCAATCTTCTTTAGCACGAGTCGATCCCTATTCTTCTATAGTTGGTGAGAACTATGACTTGAACCTGCTCCTTACTTAAATCTTCTTTTCAATTCAGATATGGATGGTAAAGTCCATTCAGATATAGATGGTAAAGTAAGATCAAGTTACTCGGCTAGACCATTATCCAAAGAATGGAAAGCTAAAGCAAGTCAAAGAATAAGTCCCATAATTGAATGGCATCGTCCTTTCTTCCCCCCATGAATTGCTTTTTCTTCTTTTCTTGCTTTCCTGCGTTGCGTACAACTCCTTCTCTTATTAGAGGGCTCTCACGGCTCCTATGGTTGAGGAGCGTTGGGCCCATTCTAAGTTGGAGCGACTCTCCGGAAGAATTCCTTTGAAGAAAGATCCAAGCACTCAACTTGATTGGAGAAGTTAGCGAAAGAGTCTCGAGAGCAAGGCGTTGAGCGGATCGACTTTTGCTTTCCCCTAATAATCTGAAGGGAACGGGTGAGAATGAAGTTCAGGCTAACCACAGCTCCTTTCGTTTCAGTGGGGGGTTGCAGTCTAATGAGAAGTGAGGGTTGATCATCGATCTGTAGCGAATCTTTTCTGCCAATTGACTTTCTTGTCCTTCGCCCTCTAAGCCATTGGTTAAGTTGGCGAGTCTCAGTCTAAAGAGTAGGGGCGTAGCGAAGAGACTATTGTGATCTCTTTAGCTTGAAATAGGCGCTGGAGTCTGTCTGAATATGTAAAAGATGTGGTGGATAGGATAAGAAAGAAGCCTTCTACATCAGCTAATTCTTATTCCACGAGGGACTTAAATAAAGGAGGATCGGTTTATTTTTCCCGTTCATCGTATCATAGGGGGTCTCTTCCTGTCCTGAAGAAGCAGCTCTTTGCCTTTCTGCTTCAAAGAAAGAGGGGGAATGAGCAGACCAAGCCTTTCCGCTCTTTGCTTTGCGTATGCTGGATCACTTACAATGACTAATACTCCTCGTGAGAATCTAAGGCGCTTAAGGAAGCATCTCGAATCGGGCGTGAAAAAGATCCATCTTTGATTTATTTCACACAATTTCTCAATGTCAACTTGCTCGATGTAGGCTTGCTCCCATATTCTCCACGGTTTAAGGCAAGATTGGTGGGAAAGGGATATTCTCGCATCGATTACAATGAAATATTCTCTGTAGCCGACATATGTTCCAGTTCGCCAATAGTATCCATCGTTCACAGCTTCTGCCCCTTTTTGGGGGGGCACCCAGCAGTTTACTGTTAAGGATACTATCGACTTACTGTGATATGTCTACAGTCAAAAGCTAGTACTTTATGGTTAGCATCTTTAGGGACTTAGAGATCAGGAAAACTTGATAGAAAGCCCCAGCTCTAACTTGATAGAATGCCCCAGCAATGGCCATCGGAGAGGTCCAACGTAATTTATTACTCTTATAAAAGAGGGAACTCGACTGAAAGGAGAGGTACTTTAGTAACTCGACTGAAAGGAGAGGTACTTTAGTAACTCGACTGAAAGGAGAGGTACTTTAGTAACTCGACTGAAAGGAGAGGTACTTTAGTAACTCGACTGAAAGGAGAGGTACTTTAGTAACTCGACTGAAAGGAGAGGAGAGAAATTCCATTTACAGGCTTTCTACCAATGACCGGAGACCAGAAAGGGGAATAGAGAGATAAGCCTTGAGCGGTCAGACCAATTACGATCGATTCGCTAAACATTCAAGATTCGAGATGAGCTGCTAAAAGAAGGAAGGGCGATATAGAGAGGTTTTTAACTTTCAACTAAGCTAAGGAGATTCGGGATGGGAACCCGCACTCTTTTGACTGAGAGGCGTAGGAGAGAGGGAGTTCCCCGTTCTTTAACCCCGCTACCCGTGACTATATGAGAGACTTACTTTCCTTGTACTTAGGGAATATCCAGATAAGTCTCATGCCATCTTCCTCTTTCAACTGAGAGGCAAGCCGAGGTGTAGTTCCTTTATGCAAAGTAGGGCTAAAAGGATTAGCAATGTGGCTCAGTCTGAGTGAGGTTAGTAATAGGCTCAACTACAAGTCTTGGAGTGGAGCTATGCAGCTCAGTATGGTATGAGGATCGAAGGGCATAAATAGAAGCTAACAATGGGGATGCCCCCAGTTGTGGAATTCCTTTAGTAGGAATTACTTGCTCCGACCTTCAGGAATAGGTCCGAAGATGCAACTAGAACTGAAAGAAGAGGAAGGCCACTTGACCGATGAGGTGAAGGAGTGAGAACTCTTACTATAACAGATACACGAGCCCATCTATTAGAAACGCTATTTCTTGAGTAGCCAGAATAGTATGTAGCAAGAAGCGTTCCTCATAGGCAAGCCGGGAGCTACAAGCAACTAGAGCGCATCGGGGACACTCATTAGTTCTCCCCTTCGATCTATCATGGATTAGGGGGAGAAGCAACCTCTATTCCTACTAGTTGGAGCTCTAACCTTCCTTACTTCTATCTTATTTGAAGAATAGATTGTGACCAGCTATTTGAAGATCTTTCTTTGTCAGAGACAGATTCTTGACCTAAATCAGTGACTAGTATCTTTCCCTCCTCTGAGATTGGACGTCGATAGGGATTGTTAACAGCTACCAAGCAATCAGTTCAAAAGCCTAAGGAAGAGCTTTGACTATTCTTACTATGAGTTCCCACTTTGACTGGGTAGCCCTTCTCTTTATCGATTCATAGGACCTCCAAAAGGAGGGCAGTAGCACTAGTCGGAACGAACAGTCTCTTCTTTCTTCTTTAGAACATTCATTCTATTATCGGGACAGCATAAGCCAAGAGTTTACTAAGAGAGTATTGGAGCTAGCGCACACTGAGGTCTGTACGCCATCCCTCTCCTTTCAGTCGAGTTACTTTGTACCTTGATCAAAGCACTTTTCATTGATGACGAATGACATGGGTCTCTTTCATGCGATAAAGCTCCTAGGCCTTATTCTACAGATCAAAGAGCGAGTGAATTCCCCCGTAATCCGAAATATGATTTAGTACAGAGGCCGGCCGACCCAAAAGTCCTCCAAGTACTCACTCCTTTCAACGTCCCAAGGGGCATTAAAGACATGGAGATCTAGGAACCAAGGTCCTATGGAAGGAATAAGACCTTGGAACAAGACCCCCAAAAAGGGGTCTTTATGGGACCTTTGTCAAGGTCGTTCGCTCTGGGCTTTGGGTTCAACGGGTCGCTTTGAAAATAAATAGTCTCATCACATCTAAGGTGCAAAGATTGACCTCGATGCATGTAAAATTTTGAATGCCTCATGCATGACCTATGGTTCGGTCGTGGAAAACCACCAAAGGGTGGTTTGGTTGAGATCTTAAGGAAGAAATACCGACCCAAAGATCTGGCATGTGTCCTTGAGTCCTCTTCTGCCACGTGTCGCAGGGCAGCAAACCTATAAAAAGGGACCGTATCCGAGAAAGTACTCCTGCTAGCACTGAGTGTCTTCTTTCCACTAGGCTGAAATACGGCTGATTTCTCACCCGTGCGCACGCATCTCGCTTCTGGCTCCCTGACCCATACGACCTTTCTGGGTTTGTTAACATCCTTCCTTCTCCTTTTGGATATTTGCTATCTTGTGGTCCCTGATTCTTAGGCTGACCACGTGGTCCTCTTGCGACGTCTGTTGGGAGGTAGCATCCAAGGTCCGAAAGGCCTTTGTTCCGACCCGACTTGCGGATCCGGGTTTGGGAGAACCTCCTTCGCCGCCGGTGAGTTTTCTACATCAGTCTGGTTTTGCTTCGGACAAAGCTCTATCCGGTGGCCATATTCCCCACACTCAAAAGCATATAAGATGCAAGCCTTCGTATTCGACCCTCTGGATGTCATCATTAAGACAAAACTGGGAACTCTTTTTTAATTTGAAGTCTACCTCCACACACACACGTGCATATAGACCCCTAGATGAATCCACTGTGCATAGATCAGCCCGGACTGCTTTGACCAGTTTCTTCCCACTAAGATCTGGTTCATTAACAAATTGAATCGTGATCACTGGGGACGTCTCCTCTCGTTTGACTCGAGTTGCCTTTAAGTCTCCTAATCACATGGATATAGGTGAGCTAATTATTCTTCCTTTCGGATGAGCCAATTGAATCAGATGAAGATATGAGATCAGTTCAGTCTCATTCCGAAAAGCCAAAGACGACATTCCATTAAAGATAGAGTGGGTCGACCTTTCAACCAGGACGGTTGGGTGCGCTAAAGCAAAGGCGTCTTATCAAGGGCCTGCCGCTCCCCTCTTTCGTTGTGACAAGGGAGTGTGCTTATGATTCTACTTTGTTGCTAGACCAGGTCTTAAAACGCAATTATGACTAGGTCGGGACTGACGGGGCTCGAACCCGCAGCTTCCGCCTTGACAGGGCGGTGCTCTGACCGATTGAACTACAATCCCAGTTTTCAAATTATTTTTCTTGTCAACCTTCTTCTCATACGAAATTTCAAAAGAAAGAAGTTAAGTCGTTGGACCAACAACCTTAAGGATCAAATCTGTGTGAGCGGGGCAAAGACACCTGTTTGTTTTCCGAGCGAGAAAGAGAGAAATTGGAGATTGTGTAATATTACATCCAATCTTCCTTGAGAGCTGGAAAAATTCCATGAAGAAGAGCTCAAAGTATTCGTTCCCAGTCGGATTCTCTAATTAAGATATAGCAGTCAACCATCAAGAAATCATCAACTATTTCACCGGGGATGAGCTCTATGGCTATTCTATTAAGTAAGGATCAACTTAGGCTTTAGGCTTAAGCTAGAACTGCTCCTTCTATCACATCGGATTCTAGTAAAGAGATGGGCCTTCTCGTCTGATCTCTGCATCAACAGGAATGCGGGAAAAGCTTCTTCTCGCCCCAGAGTCCCTAGCAGCCTTAAGCCCGCTACGCCCCTTTAGTTGAACTGGTTGCTATTATATAGGTCAATTGAATCTTAGCCAGTTTCTTTTTACTCCTTTTGTTCTCATTCCCGGCCAACCGTGCCATGAAGAGTCGAGCAAGAGCAATCGCAGCTTTATCTCTGCCTTTGCAGCTCCCATTTCTGCCTTATAAAAGCTTCAATCTACAAAAGTAGAACTACTGATGACAGGTCTGGCCTACAACTGACTTGCTTTCAGACTTACTGGCTGAAGAGCAAAGAGATATCTATTTTACAGTAAATTCCTCTTAGAATAGCATCCCGCTCTTTATAGGTTTAGTAATGCTACCTTGAGCCCAACGAGTGTAATACCTGGAGCGAGTAATAGAGAGGACAGAAGATATAGACTTTTTCTTTCCTTTCTGGCTTGACCATGAGGCCATGACTATTCAAATCTTACAGGAAGCAACCGCTGTACCCCGCCTTCTAGCTCTTAGACTTTTAGAAAGGGGTTCCTCCGGCGCCTTGTTCCGTTAGTTTACTTTTCATTTTCAGTCTTGTAAGTTAGTTATGTCTTTCAAGGGGTATCACCATCCCCCGCACCTCTTATTGGTGAAAGCGCGGGGCGTTGCAACCATCATCCTTGGACCCGGAATATTCTTCCCTGGTACCTGGAGGATGGAGAAAGAGAAGGCATTGTCTTTCCTTGATGGAAAACTCTACGGTATAGCTATCATTAACGGAGGAAATTCTCCTTCCGCACCTTGATCTTTCTAGGGCTATTTTCACTAAGCCGAATCCGTGGACTGAGTGGCTAACTATTCTAGGAGTGGGGCTCTTCTTTGTATCGAGAAAATCTTTTGTTAACAGTTCAAACTCCCTGGCACCATCCCCTGAATAAGGGGCTGGGGGAGGTTTGACACCCTCCCAGATCACTTGAGCACAAAGCTTTAAAAGGAGCAATAGTGGTCCTGCTAACGAGGTACTATGCCCGGTTGGTGGACTTTCCTTACCAAAGTGGCAACACAGAGGTTCGGTCAGAAAGCTGATAAGGGTATGACAACCTTACGGATTAGGCAATACCTAATCTTACTGGTTCTTCGTCAGAGCCGGGCGCCGTCCATCACGTGGCGTTTGTCCACAGGTTAAGGAGAGTAGAACCGGCGGGGTCCTTCTTAGTGTTTTGTGGTACATACCAAAAGGTTTGTCATTTTATACCGATTGATATGGCTTTCAATTTGTTTACCACATTCACCGAGAGGCTCCGCTTGGTCTCTTGGCACAGTGTTTTTGAAGACACTCGGTCACTCCGGCGTTTCCTCATTCGGATCGCCTTAGTGGCTACTGGGCTCGTTAGTAAAGAATCAGCGATTGTTTGTCACGTCTTAGCAGGCAAAGTACTTAGAATGTACAAGACATCGCGGGACCCTTGTTTGCGTATTATTGTAAGTCTGCCTTGACTTAGTATTTATTTCCGACCCGACTCTATCGCTAAGTCGAATAGAAAGCAAAGACCTTGGAAAGAAAAGATCTTTCACCCGGATTCCAGGAAAATGAGCTGCCATTGTGAACCGCTACCATACCAGACCAGATTTGACAGACAAGCTCCGTTGCAAGAGTATTCCATCTATCCAAAACCCCGCAAACGCTTGGAGTTGGATCCACAACAAAACTCAACCGCGGTCGTCCAGCACGATAAATTTAGAACTTACACCGAATCGCGAATCCCGTGCAATTGAGATTTTCTAGTTGAATTCATTCACAAAACCCCGGGAATTTTAGATGAATCACTCCATAACGAAAAGTGCTAAGGTCCTCTCATTTACTATTTGCGTAAGTTAGTTTTTTCTATAAAAGAGGGCAAAACTGTATGAAAAAGTTGCTAAAACTCGTCTTTTTTCGTTACTTTGACCGGGATGTAAAGATGTATTTTATAACCTTGTCTGATGCTGACCACATGCATTAGGCAACTGTTCAGCTATTACTCACGTTAGCAGAGGGAAAACACTTTAGGGGATTTCTCGAGTTATGTGTACTGATGCTATCTTTATTTTGTGTTCAGTGTACCGGGAAAGATATCCAACGGGCTAGGTTCATGATTGAATATTCTGCTGGCGTCTCTACTTAATGACGAGGTGAGGAGAGGAGAAGTTGAGAAGCAAGTGATTTGAGGAGGACCGAGAATAAGATCAAGTCGAAATATCCAAATTCTTTAAATATCAAATTTCGTATGAAATAAAAAAAATATCGTTAAGAGAATATATCTCTATGTCCCCCCTTTTTCGTTTTTTCTCCCATGCTTTTGTTGGTCAACAACCAACCACAACTTTCTATAGTTCTTAACTACTCCTAGAGGCTTGACGGAGTGAAGCTGTCTGGAGGGAATCATTTTGTTGAAATCAATTAATCCAATATGCGACGAATCTTTTTCTTTGATGAAAATAGTCTTAATTCAAGTTCCAGTGATACATCTTCTAGAACTGCGAGTCAATTCACGACGACTATTAACGATTATAGTTTTCAATCAAGTTCCAGTGATACATCTTCTAGAACTGCGAGTCAATCCACTAACTTTTCTAGTGGTCAAGCGTCCGGTACTCAGGATGCTTATGCTGGTATTTTTGAGGATTGTCCGGGTCTTAATCCTAACAATGAGCGTGTAGTAGAGCTGCAATGTGCGATACGCGAGAATTGTGAGGCATTGACGCAAGATCCTGAAAGGGCCTTGATTATGGCCGAAGCTTTACATGGGGAAAGCGACGATATCCCTTTTATGGAGTCCATTGTAGATGATTTGGCCCAAAACGGAGTATCCGGGGAAGCCTTTCGAGAAGCTCTGAATCTAGTGGGACAGGCGGCGGCCTCCCCACTTGACCAATTTGAGATTGTCCCATTGATTCCTATGAATATCGGAAACTTCTATTTCTCATTCACAAATCCATCTTTGTTCATGCTGCTAACTCTGAGTTTTTTCCTACTTCTGATTCATTTTGTTACTAAAAAGGGAGGAGGAAACTTAGTCCCAAATGCTTGGCAATCCTTGGTAGAGCTTCTTTATGATTTCGTGCTGAACCTGGTAAAGGAACAAATAGGTGGTCTTTCCGGGAATGTGAAACAAATGTTTTTCCCTTGCATCTTGGTCACTTTTCTTTTTTTGTTATTTTGTAATCTTCAGGGTATGATACCTTATAGCTTCACAGTGACAAGTCATTTTCTCATTACTTTGGCTCTCTCATTTTCTATTTTTATTGGCATTACTATAGTGGGATTTCAAAGACATGGGCTTCATTTTTTCAGCTTTTTATTACCCGCAGGAGTCCCACTGCCGTTAGCACCTTTTTTAGTACTCCTTGAGCTAATTTCTTATTGTTTTCGCGCATTAAGCTTAGGAATACGTTTATTTGCTAATATGATGGCCGGTCATAGTTTAGTAAAGATTTTAAGTGGGTTCGCTTGGACTATGCTATGTATGAATGAGATTTTCTATTTTATAGGGGCTCTTGGTCCTTTATTTATAGTTCTTGCATTAACCGGTCTGGAATTAGGTGTAGCTATATTACAAGCTTATGTTTTTACGATCTTAATCTGTATTTACTTGAATGATGCTATAAATCTCCATTAAAGTTCTTCTTTCTTTTATTTAGATTTATAATTGAACAAAAGCGAGGGATGGATGTCTGAGCGGTTGAAAGAGTCGGTCTTGAAAACCGAAGTATTTCTAGGAATACCGGGGGTTCGAATCCCTCTCCATCCGCGAAGTCATAAGTTCTCTCTTGCCGCCTGATAAGAACGAATCGGATCGACTCGACTGATATGATAGATGGAATGGGTACCTTGTGTTATGATTTTGTTAGGACTTTGTCTCCCTTTCGTTATCTTCTCCCGGTTGGGGGTGGATCACCTTTGGGAGGCTAAGTCGAAGATCTTGGTGGTCTTGTGATGAGAAACTACGATTTCAATTTGCTTTAGGAAGTCCCATAGCTGTGAGGCTTAACAGATAAAGCAAACAAGCAGTGGATACTTCCACTAGTTGGGTAGAAGGTGACGACCCTAATGAATCCACTATGAAGGTGGCTTTTAGCTACATCAGCGCTCAAATTCCTTCATCGTTATTGCCCTGGCTTCGATGATCAACCCCTGATTTAGGTTTTTATCTTCGGCCATCCTGGTCCTCAGGACCCAACACAATATTCTTTTTAGATATTTTTTTTTGAAAGATGCAAAAGGTCTTGATACGTCCTATCCACATAGAAAGCTTACCCTCTTCTACACATTACCGGGGTGCATGCTACAGCCGCTATCACTTTGGCTGCAGGAGGGGAATGAAGGTCGAAGAAAACTGGTATAGGTGCAGTCGCATTCGATCGAGAGCCGTAAAAAAAAACACTTTTAGAAAGCTTGTCGCAGACTCAGAGGTATCCATCATCCTAAAAACAAGAGAACGGGAAAGACTCCACGGGCCCCCATTTCCCCAAAACCTTCTCCCCTTTTCCGGGCTTCCCGGAAAAATCCACGCCTGTAAGCAGAATGATTTCGAGGGTAGAAGAAACCCCCTTCTTATCCTGTCTTCTTGGCTAGTAAAGGCAAATGTGCTTATAAATAAAAAAGGGGACTTTGTCTCCAGCTTTACCTTTCCCTCCCTCGGAAATCAACTCCATATCAATTAATTTGACTCACGCTTCTTTTGCTTTTTAGAATCCCGAGTTAGGACTAAGACCTTTTTTCTATGACTTCTCATTCTCAACGAAAACAATAAGACCAAGAATGAAAAGAAGAAGGTCTAGCCCGTGTATCCATTTATAAATATAAAGATTCTCCAGCCCCCGTAAGCTTTCTAAAAAGAAAAAGAGAGCACCGAAGAAGATTGTAGTTAAGGCTTGGAGCTTCTGGGGAGTTAGTCTTAAGATATGCTTGAAAAGCCACAAGCAGCAAAAGCCCCACACAAGAAACAAAAGGAAGATGAGAACTTCGAGGTGTTATTAACATAAGGTTAAGGTTGCTTTGTCAGTCGGGGAGATCATGAAGCCTATATAAAGAAGCAAATACAGAAGAAAGGCGAGCAGCCCTTCTAGGGCGCATCGATAAGCATATAAATATGATGCAAGCCCCCGACAACATGAAGGCTAGCTTCACTGTCTCCCTTTCGATCAAAGTAGGTGTAGAAAGAACCTAGCGCCACGTGAGTTCTCGCCTTAGTACTCATAGTCGACCAAAGCTTTCAGGCTGCTGCTATACGAGGCAGATTGCTTATGACATCAATCAGCTAGGTCCGTCTGTCGAATAGTTTTTCAATGCATGCGATCTTTCGAGTAGGAGTAGAGTGATGGGTCTCGCTTTCAAGTTGTATCGGCTGTCAATATGGCATAGCGGCAGGTTCCGAATCGGACCCTCGCACCGATAGAAAACCAGAGCTCTTTCAAAAAGACAGGGACAGAGCAAAAAATGAGTCATTTGCGATTGGGTAGTAAAAGTGACTTGTTTCCAAAGATAGGGATAGGGGTCGAAAGGAAAAAGTGGTTTTATCAGGATCCGGTCCCTTCCACCGATGGTTGAGTAAGCTTCCTCTGTCCTCTCTCTTCCAGTCGATCTTCCACTTGCACTTCCCTCTTAGGTCGAAAGCAAGCTACTGCTTTCCTCACCACTGAGTACTTCGAACTGGTTTCTGCAAAGCCCTATACTGGGCTTGTTCCCTGTTTTATTTTATTGAAACCACTTTCTTTTTTAATAAATCCCCCACTTCTATAGCTATCCTTCTGCTTTCTCGTGTGCTGGCCAGCCTTCTGAAGCTCTTTCTTTCGCAAGTCAATACCGCCTTCAGATCTTTCTACCCCTACTTCGTCTCTCTATGGCGCCCCCCAGTCCACCACGGCTTGCACGCACCTTCTCTTGATCCTCCAACCAACTCATGCCGTCGCCAATCCAGTGCCCAAGGAACTAGACCTTATGCAAAGCACCTTTTTCACATAGAGCAGTGTTCCAGATCATAAGAGAGGCTAATATATTCTTCACCCACCGTGATAAAGGTCGTTGGCTCAACCCTATGTCCAACATCTTGACTGATAACTTACTCATCCTAATCAGAGGACTATACCCCCCAACCAATCATAGACCACATCAAGCCCTTAGATCATGAAATGCTCCACTCCATAAGGGCTTCTCGGTATGGGGTTGGATCGTCGAACCTGGTGATGGCTATACTTACTAATAAAGGGAACTGGAAGGGATGCTATTGGTGCTATCGGTACTGCTCTCGTTATCATCGGCACATATGCCTTTTTTTTTCTATTAGCAAGGGGCTTTCTCTACTGCTGTTAGTATCGGCTTCTGGATATGTGCTTCCACTGGTGCTTATGGATTACTTACTGGATCGAACCCAAAAACGAATAGGTTTGATCGGCCTGGCCTCGGGTGGTGGATCGAATGGAACGGATACATAGACAAGTAAATCCCGTATTCATTCTATGGCATTCCTTTCATTTAAGTAAGGAGATTCGGCATTCGAAGGGAAGTAGACTACTCAAGAATTTCACATTTCTTTTTTGTCGTAATTTTAAAAATTGAATAAAGAATGAATAAAATCTAAATAAAAGAAGAATGAATTGAATCAATGAAATGTTGCTTGGTCTTCACTGAGAACTTGAGTAAGGAGTAGATTCTTTTGGGGTAACTCGAAAAAGGCTTTTTTCTAGGCAATCGACCACTGCATCTGCATTTCACAAAAAGATGGTTCCGCTCGCCACAAGCAAGCCCTTCCCTTTACAGGGAAGCTTTCACCCTTCCCCATCGAGTTGAGTAGCCTCGAATAACTCTCTTCTCCCTCTTTACTTTCGCGTACTCCTCTGTCTATATCTTCTGTCCTTTGTCCTTCTCTTCTCTTCCGAGCAGTAGCAGCAGCGGGAGAGTCGGTAAGTCAATTGGGATAGTAGGGGGACGGTGCTTCGGGTTAGCACTCTCTCTTTCCGTCGGTGAACAAGTCTCATTCGTTTGGCCGGCCCTAAATCAGCATTGAAATCCTTTTTTCCATGGGCATAGAATTCTTTTTACTTACGAGTAACAGGCTCTGAAAGAGGTTCTTAAGAAGGAGTTTCAAACTTACCTTTAGGCACTGACGTGACTCTTCCACTTGTTGATTCAGTCGAGAACAACATCTGCTCTGTGAAAGCTTACCGGAAACTCTCACCAGAGGGTAAAATCTGTGCAGTGTAAGCTTGATCTCTTTGAATTGGGTATTCTCCCAACCTGTCAAACAAAGAAAGCTAGTATAGGCATGAAAACAGCTTGCTTAGAGAGCTTCCCTTCCCCTTACAGGCAAGCTTTCACTTCCCTTCCTAACGAGCCAACAAGTTAGAGATGTAAAGACGGTTCCTTACCAGGAGTCAATCCCACAAGAATCCTAGCTTGATTGGTTTGATGTAAGCGAATGCGAGTACAGGGAAACGAGACAGCTCACAACAAAGCTTAGGCTCACTTCTGACCGAAAGTCCAATTCAATCATTCAAAGCTCACTGAGCACTTCTTTCCTTAGTTTGAGGACGTTAATGAGTTTCAAAGGATAATAGCTGATCTAGAAAACCTGAAAGTCTCTATATCAGACGAGGATCAATACTGATTGATGTCCTTACCAAAACAGAATTCAATTCAACAGCAAAAGAAGGATAGCTTGATCCTCAATGCCTTTTTTGATCATCTTGTTCTAGGTAGGGAATTGCTTATCCCGGTAAGCTAAGAATGTTAGAAACAAAGAACTAGGACAGAACAGGAAATGGAGAAGGAGGTTAGTGTGTATTTCATTCTATCTACATTTGAACTAATTGAGTGTATCCAGTCTTATCCATTAATGTAATTACAAGAAGAATAGTACCAAGCATGTAGGTTATAGTTTTCACCCTACTGGGTGTAGGTATCTGTTGTTCAAGTGGGTCAAAAGCGGTTTGCGGAAACATATCTCTAATAATTCGATTGAGAGGCTCTTCGCACTCACATGGACTTACACTTTTGTGTATTATACAAACATGATTCACATACACATCTCGTGTATATTGCATTACAATTGGTAACATATTTGAAAATAATAATGAAGGTTTGTTCAAAAGAGGTCCAGGAGCTATTTCCATTAACATAGTTATACTGAACAGTATACAAAATAAGACTTAAGTGCGATAATTTATGGAGGATGATAATGATAATGCATTAGAGATATTCTGCTGAACGCTTTGATATCTTTTATGTAAAACATTTTTTATGAGAAAATCACCAGTAGTATCCAAACACTCTAATCCAGATGATGAGAAAATGCTTTGTTTAAACCTACTACGAAGTATGCTTAATAATTCATTATTACCAGTTGATCCATATGGTGATGTGAAATCTAAGTTTCGGTTTTTGATATAACTATGAAGTATATTAGGTAGTATTACTTTCTCTGTTGAGTGTGTACCACTGGTCTGATGTCTCAATTTCTCTCGCGTTAGGATATGAATTGGATTTTCTGTGGAACTATTGACCTGTGGTGCTCTAAATAAAGGAGATTCAATTTTCATATCTAAATTCA